ATATCCACGAGGCGCTCAACGGACCTTTTGAATCTTTTTTAATCGTATAAAACCCCTTACAGGTTTAAAATTTTTCAAAAACCCTTTTTTTTGTACAACCTTGTACAACCTTAGTGTATTCATATCTCAATTAGAAGGCCCTTGCTACTTTAATGGCGTATATAGAACATATTACTTTATTCCACATCACGGGAGCGGCCATTAGTGATTACTAGGATAAGAGACATTCCCGCGAGGGTCTCTTTTCTTTTATTAATTTGAATAGAATAGGAAAAAAATAAATTTTCTACCCTATCCCTGTATCGTTTATCCCTACGAAATACCAGACAAAATAGAACGGTCTTAGAAAGGATATAATGAAATCCCTTGATTGTTTCTTACCAGATAAATGATCCCTTTTATATTTCACTGATAGGGCTAACAAACAATTAATTTTGAATTCTAAAAAAAAAAAATAGATATCGAAATTCTAAAGAAATCAAATCTCTAAATAAATAAAAAATAAATAAATAAACAGAGAGGTTCTTATTCGAAACGCCCCGTGATCTTCAACCAATTCTGCGCTTGAATATAATTACCAGGAGTAAGCGCAATAGCTTGTTTCCAATACTCGGCGGCTTGATTGAACCAAGCCTCCGCAATTTCAGAATCGCCCTGGCGAACGGCCTGTTCTCCCCGGTCGGAATAGGTGGGTCAATTCCTTTCCTTAGAACCGTACTTGAGAGTTTCCCGCCTCATACGGCTCGTCAATCAATTCTTTTGGTGTTCCGGGTTTTTGAATCTAGTATATCGAATTGAATGAGATTTATCATAGATCGATCTTTATTCTTTTTTTGTGGGTTAACCAAAAGAGGTTAATTCCATGAGCATGAGTTTCAAACGTGACTTTTGATTAAATTAATAATCAGCTTTGCTTTCATTTTATCTTTTCTCCCACCGTCAGAAGAATAACATAGAAGCATTTCCACTATAGTTAGAATTTTCTGAAAGGTATCTATCTCGGTTTCATATAAAAATTGATATAGAATCTTTGAAAAAGCCCCTTCTTCCTAAGAAAGAAAAGACTTACTGTCTTTGGGATCTGATGCTACACCGCTGCTCAATACCTTAGGGGATCGACTTTATTACATAAGTTGATTCCTTACTTTATATCTCATATCATGACATAAATAAGCAGTTCTTATTGGATCGGCATCGGCCCAAAACCTCGCGAATTGGTCTTTACGGTGCTTCCTCTATCAATTAGATCCTTTATCCATAGAATAAACTATCTAGGCATATTGATTTCTTCATATTTCGACTTCTATGAAGTTTCTTTCTTTGCTACAGCTGATAAAAATCGTTTTTGCACGATGCATATGTAGAAAGCCTATTTTTTTTCTAGTATTTCTTAGTGTATTTGCTCTTTCCCCCCCTTTTTTTTTTTCTTTTCCTTTTTATTTCTATAGTAGAGATAGTCGCACGTAATGACAGATCACAGCCATATTATTAAAAGCTTGTGGTAAGAACGGATTTCGTTCGAGTGCCCGAAAATAATATTCTAAAGCTTTTGTATGTTCTCCGTTACTTGTATGGATAAGGCCTATGTTATAGAGTATATAGCTTCGATCGTAGGGATCAATTTCTAGTCGCATAGCTTCATAATAATTCTGTAAAGCTTCCGCATAATTTCCTTCAGATTGAGCTGACATCCGTTACGGTCGTCATTCGATTCAAAGAATTCTCCGTTTCAGAACCGTACATGAGATGCAAATCTCATACGGCTCCTCCTTTATGTGCATAACGAGAATAATACATGGAATCAAAAAAGATTGAAATATTCTCATTATGAACTGAGTGGGGCTAATGTTTTTACAAGAAATCTCTAGCCAACCTTCCTGCAAAAGCTTTTTTCTTAATATCACGCGTGTTAGTAATGGTACTAGATAAAACTGTAAACTCCAACAATTTCTTTGTTCTCAACGCCCCTGAATTTCCAGGAAGTAATCACTTCAACAGTCTTCGATGGTTATACGGGTATCCACAGTACGAACGAGATGGATGTTTGTTATCCCAACCATTTTTCTTAGTCCCGATCCCTATAAGGAAAGGGGGCAGTTTAGAACAAAGTTTTCGTGTTGCTGATTCCTAGACGTAGCGCCTCTTCCCCTATGCCGCCTATTGGTACTGGTGTAGTAGGGTTGACTTGCAATACAAAACCCATAGGTATAACCTTTCGCTCAATACTAGAATCAACAATTGAAGCATCTGAGGCTGCATTAATCGGGGATACACGACAGAAGGAATGGTTTTATCTAGAAACCTCACCTTCAACAAGCGTAGATTTTTTCACTAATCTTTTTTTGTTCTTTTCTATCCCGAATCGTCTTTCTTTCTTCTAAGACCGAAAGCGGTAAATAAAAAAATAATCAAATCGCACCATCTCTGTAATAGGTAAATGCCTCTTTTTCTCCTGAAGTTGTCGGAATTATTCGTAATAATATATTAGCTACAATTGAAA